TTCGTTAGAAGTCAGAAAGATCCTTCTACAAATATGAACAAATAAAGAAGATTGGAATCTGCACATTGATTCTTTTTTTTTGTTGAACCGTATGCACCAAAAGGCGCCTGTACGGTTCCTAAGGGATAAATTTTACCCTAATCAACCGACTTTATCGAGAAAGATTACTTTTTTTAGGACAAGAGGTTGATAGCGAGATCTCGAATCAACTTATTGGTCTTATGGTATATCTCAGTATCGAGAATGATACCAAAGATCTATATTTATTTATAAACTCTCCTGGGGGATGGGTAATCCCCGGAGTGGCTATTTATGATACAATGCAATTTGTGCGACCGGATGTACAGACAATATGCATGGGATTAGCCGCTTCAATGGGATCTTTTATCTTGGCCGGAGGAGAAATTACCAAACGTCTAGCATTCCCTCACGCTTGGCGCCAATGAGGTTTTTATTTGAGAGAAAAAAGACGACTATGCCTTCGCCATATGAATATTAAGTAATAATAGCATGGCACCTTTAATTCGATATCAAAAGAAAAACTTTTTATTGTTTTTTCAAAACATTAGATTATATATCGAGATAGTAGTATGAGATAAAAGGTATTTCCTATTTTTTATATTGAAAATTCCAGTTTAGCGTCACAAACTTTTTTATTTTCACACCGGGGCTTAGTTTTGTTCTGAAAGAGTTCGAAAATAAAAAAACAAGATTCTTTTTTCCTTTTTTTTTATAAAAAACAACTTTGGGATTGCTGAATCACAGATAAACCAAATAAGAATCTAATAAGAAATATATAAAGCAACGGAACCATCATAGTATTTTGGAACTCCTATGAAAGGAAGGGTGGTAATTTGATCATTTACCGATATGGGTCTGATAGATCCTATTTTTTTTTTTGATGGAAGGTAAGGGTCAATTATAGAGCCGTATGCAATGCATAAAAGATGCCCGTACGGTTGTTCAATTCTGTCTTTTTTTATTCTTTATATTCTTTATCTTTCTTTTATCTTCATCATGCAAAATGGAGGAACCCCCTTTTGTTATACCATCAGGGTAATGATTCATCAACCTGCTAGTTCTTTTTATGAGGCACAAACGGGAGAATTTATCCTGGAAGCGGAAGAGCTGCTCAAACTGCGTGAAACTCTCACAAGGGTTTATGTACAAAGAACGGACAAACCCTTATGGGTTGTCTCGGAAGACATGGAAAGAGATGTTTTTATGTCAGCAACAGAAGCCCAAGCTTATGGAATTGTTGATCTTGTAGCGGTGGTTGAGTGAAAATAGCCCGGATTTTTTCGCGTAAATCCTCGATTTAAGATTTTATCTTTTTGCCGAATTTACTAGAAATGAAATAGAAGTATAATTCATAATCATCAGGTTAGGATTGATCTAAACCAGCCCATTATAGGATATGATTCAAGATGCCAACTATTAAACAACTTATCAGAAATACAAGACAGCCAATCAGAAATGTCACAAAATCCCCCGCGCTTCGGGGATGCCCTCAGCGTCGAGGAACGTGTACTAGGGTGTATGTGCGACTCGTTCAGATCATGAGCTGGGATAAAAGAAAGAAAACCCTTTCCAGTCTCAATAATTAGTACCGTCGAATAGGATAGAATAGAAAAAGAAGTCCATTCAATTCAGTATCTAAAAAAAAAAAAAGATAATCTATCAATTCTATTGTGTATTAAATTAAATTTATGGTTTCCGTTGGTGCAAATCCAATCACCTCAATTTAAGATGAGAAGCAATTCTCCATTGGTAGCAAATGGTTATCCATTAAGCGGAGGAAATCTTACTTAAAAACTTAGGTTCCCTCTTGCAAGAACGGACTAACAGGGTTAGCTACCCAGCCAACTTTCATAATTAAATGCCGTTACTGTGTAAGTAGATCTAATCGTGAAAGAACTATTACTGTATAATTCATGGGTAGAGCCAAAGAACGTTAACTATACAAGTTACCAATAACAGTGATTAAATGAAGTAAAGGCTCCGGTGTATAGAGAAAACCTCACCGTTTAAGAAGTTACCATAGAAACGAAGGAAGCCGCTATTTCTTTATCCAGTTTTTTTCATTTATTCTATTTTGATACTTAGTAAAATAAAAATAGTGGTCGGGAAGGTTATAGTAGCCAAAGCCATTGGAATTTTTAATTTATACATTGGAAAAAAGCTTTGTTATTAATAGACTAGGAGGGGGAAAAAGAATAACTGAAAAAAGGAAATATATTAGTTATTCGTCAAAGTTTCATTTATTCAATGACCAGAATTAGACGGGGATATGTAGCTCGGAGACGTAGAACAAAAATTCGTTTATTTGCATCAAGCTTTCGAGGGGCTCATTCAAGACTTACTCGAACAATTACTCAACAGAGAATAAGAGCTTTGGTTTCGTCTCATCGGGATAGGGATAGGCAAAAGAGACATTTTCGACGTTTGTGGATTACTCGAATAAACGCGGCAATTCGTGAAATAGGAGTATCCTATAGTTATAGTAGATTAATACACGACCTATATAAGAAACAGGTGCTTCTTAATCGTAAAATACTTGCACAATTAGCTATATCAAATAAAAATTGTATTTATATGATTTCCAATGAGATCATAAAAGAAGTCTATTGTAAAGAATCCACCGGAATAATTTAAACGAAGTTCCCCGGAGAATAAACTCCGGGAGGGTAGATTCAAAATGATAAAAAAATATAAAATAAATATAAAAAGGGTAGTAAAAATGAATAAACACGCTCAAATAAATATTTATTCTTACCCGATTCTTTTTTTTCTTACGACACGATAATCAAATTTGCATTTTTCATTTTTTTCGAACAAAAAATTAATCCGCCTTTGAGTTCGGATTGGAATTTTGATTCAAGTCAAGAAAGAGTAAGCCTATTTATTTCTGGCTCGAAAACCCGCAGTTCTGGCGGTCGACTCTGTTCTTTCAAATTGTTTCTCATTATTAAGAAAAGGTAACAAAGATAAAATACGAGCTTGTTTTATAGCAATAGTAATTAATCGTTGTTGTTTCAAGGTCAATCTATTCACCCGTCTAGATAATATTTTTCCTTGTTCGCTAATAAATCGACTAATTAAACTCATGTTTCTATAATCAATTCGATCCCCCGATTGGATCGGGGGCAAACGCCTACGAAAAGATCGCTTGGATTTAAGAAAAGGTCGCTTAGATTTATCCATGGTTTGTTTAGTTTATTACTTCTCCCGAAAATCCTATTTCGATCGGATCTAAAATGCATTAGAATAAATAGGATTTGGTTTGTTTATATTTAACTATGTTATATATATTATAATGCCTTTTTTCGCCTTTCTTGGAAGGGTTCTATAAATGTGCTCTATTCGATCTATTTCTTTATCTCCCCATGAATCGTATGTTTATAACAATATGGACAGAATTTTCTCAATTCCAGTCGATTAGGCGTGTTATGCCGATTCTTTTCCGTAATATATCTGGAAATCCCCGTTGATACCTTATTAACATCGTTTCGAACACAACTAGTACATTCCAAAATAACCGTTATTCGGACATCTTTCCCCTTGGCCATGATGAATCCCCCTTTGATTTTTGATTTACTCAACTCTTCTATTTTCGATCCGAAACGAAGAAGAAAGGAAGGAAAAAATAGAAGTTACTAACTTAAACTCCAATTATGAAAAATTTCGCTGCAATCAATATAAAAAATAAAAAAGAATGATTTATAAACTATATTTCAAATCACAGTAGTTCATTTGCATTTAAGTACCCTGTCCTTGTATAAGAGAAGAGTCTTGTCCTAGATCTAGACCCCACGTTGTTTATTCTACTTACACCCCTATTTCATTTTTTAAATTTTTGAATTCAATTTATTTAATTCAAACTTGAACCCAAGTCTCGAGGCTGTTGAATCTACTTTTTTCTCTTTCCTCCCTCTTATTCTAAAGGGAAAAAAGAGAAAGGGGGGCGAAGGATTAGTCACAAATAGTTAATTTTGTCTCGAATTTTCGTTATTTGTTACCGTGTCAATAACTAGAATTAAAAAAAGGGAATGTCAACGCATCTGGGAAAAAACGATTGATCTCTATCAATAGACCCGCTAAAGACCCGAACCATAGAGTACTTAATACCGGTGCCACGGAAAGATAAGTTTTTAGATCTCGCATTGAAAAATCTCCTTCCTTCTTTTTTTGTAATAAAAAATCTATTGTATTGTAATAGAAAATAGTAATACATATATGATCAGATGCATATGCAGTTAAGAACCTTGTACACGTAATACCTAATTGAAATTTCAATGTACAACTATCCGGCGAATAATATAATATTTTTTTCTTAAAACATAAAAAAACGTTCCCCTCTTCCCGAGCATTCCCGAAAACTACTCATTTCTTTTTACAATAGGTTACGTTCCGTATTTCATACGTATATAAGTCTTTTACTATTTACTATTATTAAAGAAATTTAAATTATATTAAAATATTAAATTAAATAGGACCAAAAAAACGAAATGCCCATAGAATATCAATCGAGGAAATAATGGTGTGGAAAACAAGACAGGAATTCTCTACAATGACACTGTAGACCAATTGAAGGGATGTAGCGCAGCTTGGTAGCGCGTTTGTTTTGGGTACAAAATGTCACAGGTTCAAATCCTGTCATCCCTACCTATTACTTCTCCGTTGAGCAGTAACGAGGGATTCATTGAAATCGATTCAAATTGAACATATATAATTGTTCATTCAAAGATGTATTGGGGTTAAAAAAAGTGTCTTTACAGCCTTGTCTTTTCTGATAAGAAAGCGCTCTTAGTTCAGTTCGGTAGAACGCGGGTCTCCAAAACCCGATGTCGTAGGTTCAAATCCTACAGAGCGTGATTTCGTCCTTATTTTTCTTAGATCCAATTAGACTGAAAGAGCTTCACTAACTTGAACCACAATTTTAATATTTTAATTTGACCTCCTTTGTATAAAGTAGGAGGAGGTCAATCAAAAAAAGAGAA